CGGTTCTTTTGGAATGTACCGCTTGTGTTCGAAACGGTGTTAATGTTAATAAGGCATCAACGGGCATTTCCAGATATATTACTCAAAAGAACCGGCACAATACGCCTAATCGATTGGAGTTGCGAAAATTCTGTCCATATTGTTACAAACATACGATTCACGGGGAGGTAAAGAAATAGATCGAACCGAGCACCTGCGCCCTTATCTATCTTACAAGGACAAGGAAAAAATGACATTATATATATAACATATTTAACATAGTTAAAGATAATTATAAACAAACCAAATCCTATTTTTTTATTCTAATTAGAGATACGGCTGAAATAGGATTTTAGGGATAAGAAATAAACTAACCAAACCATGGATAAATCCAAGCGAACTTTTCTTAAATCCAAGCGATCTTTTCGTAGGCGTTTGCCCCCGATCCAATCGGGGGATCGAATTGATTATAAAAACATGAGTTTAATTAGTCGATTTATTAGTGAACAGGGAAAAATATTATCTAGACGAGTGAATAGATTGACCTTGAAACAACAACGATTAATTACTATTGCTATAAAACAAGCTCGTATTTTATCTTTGTTACCTTTTCTTAATAATGAGAAACAATTTGAAAGAACCGAGTCGACCACTAGAACTCCTAGTCTTATAGCCAGAAAAAGATAGGTTTACTCTTTCTTCACTTGAATTCGAATTCCCATCCGAACTCAAACGGGGATTGATATTTTGTTGGAAAAATCCAAGAATCCGGATTGAATTCTCGTGTCGTAAGAAAACAAATAATAATCTGGGAAGAATAAATTTTTTTATTTAACTTGTTGATTCATATTTATTTTGACTACTTTCTCATATTTTATCATATTCTATTCATTTTTATTCAACCTTCCCGGAGTTCATTCTCCGGGCAACTCCGTTTAACCGGTGGATTCCTTCCAACCTACTTCTTTTATGATCTCATTGGAAATCATATAAAGACAATTCCTATTTGATATAGCTATTTGTGCAAGTATTTTACGATTAAGAAGCAACTGTCTCTTGTACAGACCGTTTATTAATCTACTATAACTATAGCATACCCCCCTTTCACGAATTGCTGCATTTATTCGAGTGATCCACAAACGACGAAAATTGATTTTTTGCTTATCCCTATCCCGATGAGCCGAAACCAAAGCTCTTATTTTTTGTTGAGTAATAGTTCGAGTAAGTCTTGAATGAGCCCCCCGAAAGCTTGATGCAAATAAACGAATTTTTGTTCTACGTCTCCGAGCGATATATCCCCGTCTAATTCTGGTCATTGAATAAATGAAACTTTCACGAATAACTAATAGATTTCCTTTCTTTCAGTTATTCTTTTGCCCCTTTCCTAGTATATTAATAACAAAACGGATTTTTCCAATGTATAAACTAAAAATTCCAACGGCTTTGGCTACTATAACCTTCCCAACCACGATTTTTTCTTTTTTATAGGCGTTTCACCTCGAAATACGAAATTGTACTATACTAGGTATAAAAAAGAAAAAAAAAATAGCAATGATAAAGAAATAGTGGATTCCATCGTTTCTATGGTTACTTCTTAAACGGTGAGGTCTTCTCTATACACCGGAGCCTTTACTTCATTTAATCAATGTTATTGCTAACTTGTATAGTTCACATTCTTCGGCTCTACCCATGAATTATCCAGTAATAGGTCTTTCACAACGAGCTCTACCTATACAGTAACGGTATTTAATTATGAAGGTTGGCTGGGTAGCTGACCCTGTTAGTCCGTTCTTGCAAGAGGGGTCTATATTAACTAAGATTTCCTCCGCTTAATGGATAACCATTTGCTACCAATGGAGAATTGCTTCTCATCTTGAATTGAGGTGAGTGGATTTACACCAATAGAAACCATAAATTTCATACACAATAAAAGGGATATGCTCCATTTTCTTATTTTTAGATAGGAAATGTAGTTCGTTTTCCGTTCTATCCTATTTGATCATTGATATTCGAACATTGCTCTCTTTCCTTTGTTCTAGTTCATGATCTGAACGAGTCGCACATACACCCTAGTACATGTTCCTCGACGCTGAGGGCATCCCCGAAGCGCGGGGGATTTTGTGACATTTCTAATTGGCTGTCTTGTATTTCTAATAAGTTGTTTAATCGTTGGCATGTTGAATCATATACATAATGGACTGGTTTAGATCGATCCTAACCGCATGATTATGAATTCCTTTTATTGAATAGAATAGTAAATAAAAGTCATAATATATTAATATGAAACTCGGCAGGGGTAATTTCAAATCACGAATTGATGCGAAATCCAGGCTATTGTCATTCAACCGCTACAAGATCAACAATTCCATAAGCTTGGGCCTCTGTTGCTGACATAAAAACATCTCTTTCCATGTCTTCGGAGACAACCCATAGGGGTTTGCCCGTTCTTTGTACATAAACCCTTGTCAGGGTTTCACGTAGTTTCAGCAGTTCTCCCACTTCCAGGATGAATTCTCCCGTT